GTCTACGTGTACTTTTACGTGAACCAATACGTCCATTCCTACGTGAACCAATTCTTGGTATAGGTTTTGCCATATTTTAGCATCTCATAAATATGAGTCAGAGATATATGGATATATCCATTTCATGTTAAAACAGATCTTTTATTTTTATTTGTACATTTGGGGTCCTTTAGAGAGTTCCTTTTAGAAAAATTATCCTTGTCTTTGTTTATGTCTTGGGTTGGAACAGATTACGATAATTCGTCCCCGCCTACGGATCAGTCGACATTTTTCACAAATTTTACGAACAGAGGCCCTGATTTTCATATTTTGCATTCCTTAACTTAAACTGAATTCCTAATCTACTTCGTGGAAGAAAATAAGTTTCTTGAAATTTCATTTAAAATCTCGACTTGTATCTCCCCAAAAGTAATCTTAAATCACCTAATCGTTCGAGTTCGAATCTTTGTTGCGGAGTCTAAAAATTATACGCCCTCGAGTTGAATCATAACGACTTACCTCAATTTTGACTCTATCTCCTGGTAGTATCCGTATAAAACTACGTCGGATCCTTCCTGAAACATAACCTAGAATCAGATCTTCATTATCTAAACGAACCCGGAACATACCGTTGGGAAGTGATTCAGTAATTAAACCTTCATGAACCCATTTTTGTTCCTTCATTCCAGGTACAACCCCCTTGAAATATCAACTAATGGAGGAGGAGTGATATTAGATAACTCTTTATCTTTTTTTTTTTCACAAATAATCAATTTCATATCTAATTTTGATAGTCGAAGGATTACCATATATAACACAAGATTTCTCCCCCGATTCCTTCTAATCGAGCTTCTCGGTCTGTCATTATACCTCGAGAAGTAGAAATAATTACAATCCCTATACCACCTAAAATTCTAGGAATTCTTTGATAGTTAGAATAGATTCGTAGACCAGGTCGACTTATCCGTTTTAAATTTAAAATAGTTTGAGATGGCCCCTTCCTATTTCTTCTATGTTGTAGGGTTAAAACCAAAAAATCTTTGTTGTTTTCCCGATGTTTTCTCACGTTTTCTATAAAACCTTCTCTTAAAAGTATTTTTACAATGCTTTCAGTGATGCTAGTAGATGATATTCGAACCGTTACTTTTCTATGCATGTCAGCATTTCGTATAGAGGTTATTATGTCAGCAATAGTGTCCCTACCCATAATGAACTAAAATTTGTGGTTCCTCAAAATTTTGATATAATAAACATGATATTTTTTGTTATGAAGTAACATTATTAAAGGTATATACGTGAGACACAATCTATTAATCATTCAAAATACTCTACTATACCTTATAACTCTATATGATGATGATGTTCTTATCTTATAATACTTCAGGGGCTAATGACACTATTTTAGTAAAATTTAACTTTCTTAATTCTCGGGCGATCGCACCAAAAACTCGAGTTCCTTTTGGATTTCCTTCTTCATCAATGACAACTGCAGCATTGTCATCATATCGTATTATCATACCATTATCGCGTTTGAGTTCTTTACAAGTACGTACAATTACAGCTCTGATCACTTCCGATCTTTTTAGGGGCATATTTGGTACTGCTTCTTTGATCACAGCAACAATAACATCACCAATATGAGCATATCGGCGATTACTAGCTCCTAGTATTCGAATACACATCAATTCTCGGGCCCCGCTGTTATCTGCTACATTCAAATAGGTCTGGGGTTGAATCATATCATTTTTTTTATCTGTTCTTTCAATGCAAAACAAAAGGGGCAAAAAAAAAAAAGAAACCTGCAATTGCTTTTTTATTCCAAGAACTCTTTCTTTTGGTTATACGTTTCTATCACGAAATAATGAATTGAGTTCGTATAGGCATTTTGGATGCCGCTATTGAAATAGCCTTTCGAGCTATATTTTCTGCTACTCCACCCATTTCATAAAGTATTCTACCTGGTTTAACAACAGCTACCCAATATTCGGGAGATCCTTTACCCGACCCCATACGTGTTTCCGCAGGTCTTACTGTAACGGGTTTGTCTGGAAATATACGTACCCATATTTTTCCACCACGGCGGGCATTTCGTGTCATTGCTCGTCGCCCTGCTTCTATTTGTCTAGATGTGATCCAAGCGGGTTCAAGTGCCTGAAGAGCATATCGACCGAAACAAATAGAATTACCTCGATACGATATTCCCCTCATTCTTCCTCTATGTTGTTTACGGAATCTGGTTCTTTTGGGGTTATAGTTGATGGTTGTTTCGCAATGCCATCTCTACTACAGAACTGGACATGAAAGTTTCTTCTCATCCAGCTCCTCGCGAATCAAAACAATTGAAAAAAAAGTCGCGGGCGAATATTTACTCTTTTATCTTTTAATAGCTAGTTCAGTTGTAGGGTTAGCCCACGATCGCTCAGACTAAATGAAATTATTCTCTGGTTCGTTCCGCCATCCCACCTGATGAATCATTAGGATTCATTTTCAATAAAATCTTCAGCATTCACAGGTTCCGTCG